CATCAAAATCAAAGAACTATTCATACGTTGTTGAATAGAAATACGGGATTTCAATCGTTGATAATTTTGTCATCATCCAATTGTTTTCGAATGGGTCCATTCAATGATGGAAAATATCATAATGTGATAAAAGAATCACTTGAAATTACAGAAGATCCTCGAATTCCAATTAAGAATTCGCTGGGGCCTTTAGGAACAGCCTTTCTACTTGCAAATGTTTATTCATTTTACCATTTAATAACCGATAATCAGATCTTGGTAAATAACTATTTGGAACTTGCGAATTTAAAACAGACTTTTCAAGTAATTAAATATTTTTTAATGGATGAAAATGAGAAAATTTATAACCCCGATCCACGCAGTAACATTATTTTCAATTTGAATTGGGATTTTTTCCATCTCAATTATTGTCAAGAAAGATCTACAATAATGAGTCTTGGGCAGTTTATTTGTGAAAATATATGTATAGTCAAAAATGCACCACACCTAAAATCGGGTCAAGTTATACTTGTTCAAGTTGACTCTGTAGTAATACGGTCAGCTAAGCCTTATTTGGCCACTCCAGGAGCAACTGTTCATGGTCATTATGGGGAGATTCTGTACCAAGGAGATACTTTAATTACATTTATATATGAAAAATCGAGATCTGGTGATATAACCCAAGGGCTTCCAAAAGTAGAACAGGTCTTAGAGGTGCGTTCGGTTGATTCAATATCAATGAATCTAGAAAAGAGGGTTGGGGGTTGGAACGACCGTATAAGAAGAATTCTTGGAATGCCGTGGGCATTCTTGATTGGTGCTGAGCTAACTATAGTGCAAAGTCGTATCTCTTTGGTTAATAAGATCCAAAAAGTTTATCGATCCCAGGGGGTGCAGATTCATAATAGGCATATAGAAATTATTGTACGTCAAATAACATCAAAGGTGTTGGTTTCAGAAGATGGAATGTCTAATGTTTTTTCACCCGGAGAACTAATTGGATTGTTGCGAGCGGAACGAATGGGACGCGCGTTGGAAGAAGCGGTTTGTTACCGAGCCCTCTTATTGGGAATAACAAGAACATCTCTCAATACTCAAAGTTTTCTATCTGAAGCGAGTTTTCAAGAAACCGCTCGAGTCTTAGCAAAAGCAGCTCTCAGGGGTCGAGTCGATTGGTTGAAGGGCCTGAAAGAGAACGTTGTTTTGGGGGGTATGGTACCTGTTGGTACCGGATTGAAAAGATTACTGCCCCCTTCAAAACAATATAACAAGGGCCCTTTGGAAATAAAAAAAAATCTATTCGAGAGGGAAATGAGAGATATTTTCTTTCACCACAGAAAATTATTTTCTTCCTTTCTTTCAAAGAACTTCCATGATAGAGTGGAACAATCATTTATAGGATTTAATGATTTTTAAAAGTGGATTCCTCTTTTTGACTATCTGTATTTGGTGCAGTCATTTGATTTGGTAATCAAAATAGTAAGCAATAGAAAAGACTAATGGCTTGGGCGTCTATCTACGGCCAATCTACGGTAGAAGAGAAGGTTCCGTCGGAACAATTATTTATTTCAGTTCAAGGTTCCTCGTCTCTTTTTTTTGAAAAAGGGGGGGTGTGGGGAGAAATGACAAGAAGATATTGGAACATTAACCTGGAAGAGATGTTGGAGGCAGGAGTTCATTTTGGCCATGGTACTAGGAAATGGAATCCTAAAATGGCACCTTATATCTCTGCAAGGCGTAAAGGTATTCATATTACAAATCTTACTAGAACTGCTCGTTTTTTATCCGAAGCCTGCGATTTGGTTTTTGATGCAGCAAGCAGAGGAAAACAATTCTTGATTGTTGGTACCAAAAATAAGGCAGCTGATTCAGTAGCACGGGCTGCGATAAGGGCCCGGTGTCATTGTGTTAATAAAAAATGGCTCGGCGGGATGTTAACAAATTGGTCGACTACAGAAACGAGACTTCATAGGTTCAGGGACTTAAGAATGGAACAAAAAACGGGAAGACTCAACCGTTTGCCGAAAAGAGATGCGGCTGTGGTGAAAAGACAATTATCTCGCTTGCAAACATATCTGGGCGGGATTAAATATATGGCAGGGTTACCCGATATTGTAATTATCGTTGATCAGCATGAAGAATATACGGCCCTGCGAGAGTGTCTCACTCTGGGAATTCCAACAATTTCTTTAATCGATACAAATTGTGACCCTGATCTTGCAGATATTTCGATTCCAGCGAATGATGACGCTATATCTTCAATCCGCTTAATTCTTAACAAATTAGTATTCGCTATTTGTGAGGGCCGTTCTAGCTATAGCTATATAAGAAATCCTTGATTAATAATAAGATAAATAACTTTTACTTCGAAAATCCGATAGAATCGGTTATTCTTTCTTATTTATTTTGAAAAATGGATAAAAAGAACTGAAGATATTATGTAATTTCTTAGTATTCTTTCTTAGTATTCAAAATATTAATTGATATTCAAAAGATCCGATTCAAGTAGACAAAGAGATGGTTGAATCAAAATAATTTTCTTTAAAGTTCCATTTTTTTCCAGAGGACAATATGAATGTGCTATCATGTTCCATCAACACACTATACGATATATCCGGTGTGGAAGTAGGCCAACATTTCTATTGGCAAATAGGGGGTTTCCAAGTCCATGGCCAAGTACTTATTACTTCTTGGGTTGTAATTGCTATCTTATTGGGTTCAGCTACTATAGCTGTTCGGAACCCACAAATCATTCCGACTGGGAGTCAGAATTTTTTCGAATATGTTCTTGAATTCATTCGAGATGTGAGTAAAACTCAAATTGGAGAAGAATATGGCCCTTGGGTTCCTTTTATTGGAACTCTCTTTCTATTTATTTTTGTTTCTAATTGGTCAGGAGCTCTTTTACCTTGGAAAATCATAGAATTACCTCATGGAGAGTTAGCTGCACCCACGAATGATATAAATACTACTGTTGCTTTGGCTTTACTCACGTCAGTGGCGTATTTTTATGCGGGTCTTAGCAAAAAGGGATTAAGTTATTTCGGGAAATATATTCAACCAACCCCAATCCTTTTACCCATTAACATCCTAGAAGATTTCACAAAGCCTTTGTCACTTAGTTTTCGACTTTTCGGGAATATCTTAGCGGATGAATTAGTAGTTGTTGTTCTTGTTTCTTTAGTACCTTCAGTGATTCCTATCCCTGTTATGTTCCTTGGATTATTTACAAGTGGTATTCAAGCTCTTATTTTTGCAACTTTAGCTGCGGCTTATATAGGTGAATCCATGGAGGGTCATCATTGAAATAGTCTTTTTTCACTTAGTGCAAAGCAATGTATGTGTGGTTCACGATGATTTCCTTAAGGAAGAGAGATCTACAAGACTTTATATATGCTTTTGCTTTATATTTCTATATGATAGAAAATGATAGAAAAAGAAAAAAATAGGAACAAAAAAATCAAAGATTACGATATTAGAGAGTTGTAAAAAGAAAAAAGGAAAGAGATCCAAAAGATCTTTTTCCTAAACGATAATTTTTCTTTCGTCCGCTTAATATCCTACCTTTCCGTGACGAAGATTTACTTTTCTATTGATCAGCCAATCTTCTTATTCAAATCATAATTTGAATAAGATATATGTTTACGACGTGTAATTAAATAAAAAAGAGAGGAAAGAATTCTACTTTACAGTAGATTTTACAGTAGATTTTATTCAACAATTGACCAAAAAAGAAATAATAAATAAAAATTGCATGAACTTAGATCAATTAAATAATGATATTTCTATGCAATAATTCACCCTAATCAATTTAATTTGTCTATTTATGTCTATTTAATTGTATTCGGCTGGAATAATGATAAAGAAAGCGGAAAGGAGAAAAGAATTTACAAAAAACGGGATTCCTAAAAAAAAACGGATTGATTCTCGAATCTGATTGAATCTAATGGTTTACGTTATGGAAGAAAGACATGTATATGTGATATTAGGTATTGGCTGGTTCTATATGAACTAAAGATCTATTTCATTTGCCCTACTGTTGTGTGTGGGTTTCAGTGGAAGTCCTTTCGTATTCTTGTGGCTGTGAATTGGATGAATAAAGAGATGAAATCAAGAAAAGATGGAAGAATTGAAATAACAGTTCGGACCCAAGAAATGGAAGAACGAAAGTTCTATGGATTCATAAAGACTCTGTGTATAGAAAGGAAAAAAGAGATATCGGAGTAGTTCTGATTCTGAATATATAATATTCTTACTTAAATTCGAAGTTCTTAGTTACTTTGACTGGATGAATCCTATCGATGGAATAATTAAGTCATAATTCATTGGTTGATTGTATCATTAACCATTTCTTTTTGTTGGTACGAGGAACTTATCATGAATCCACTGATTTCTGCTGCTTCCGTTATTGCTGCTGGATTGGCCGTAGGGCTTGCTTCTATTGGACCTGGAGTTGGTCAAGGGACTGCTGCGGGTCAAGCCGTAGAGGGTATCGCAAGACAGCCCGAGGCAGAGGGAAAAATACGAGGTACTTTATTGCTTAGTCTAGCTTTTATGGAAGCTTTAACGATTTATGGATTGGTTGTAGCATTAGCACTTTTATTCGCGAATCCTTTTGTTTAAATCTTTAAATCTTAGAAATAGGAAAAGTATGTATTTTTCCTATTTTATTACCTTGGATTTGTCGTTTGCTTTTTCAAATTGGATCAAGATATCACTCCTACAATTCCTTATTCGTTGAGAAAATAACTTACGGGAAGGGCTGATTTGCAGATGAGGAATTAGCATACCGTCTCGCTTTCATCCTTTCCCTTCGTAGTACAAGGGAAACTCTTCTTGCAGCAATCAAGGGGTAGTTCATACTTTCTAACTCGAATATTTTTTGACTTGATTTCAAAAAAAAAGAATAAAGAAAAAAGAGGGGTAAAATGATAGAAAACGAATTCTGGTCGATAAGTCTATCTATAAGAGGAGATTATATGAAAAATGTAACCGATTCTTTCGTTTCTCTGGACCAATGG